TTACGTATACTTCACTCGCTCGTTAGCGCTTGACTAATAGAAAGTAAAGGGCTTTTCTTGCTTGTTTAGTAATAAAGTCTCGCTTTTTGATAGGAGTAGGTGCTTGCTAGGGCGGAGCACTCTTCATTCGAAACTAATGAATGTCGGGTCGGGGGTTTCTGCCTTGTTATCAAAAAGTTAGTTGGGTAAAGCAAACTCCCTCCTTGGACGAGCACGGGCTTAGTCAAGTAGAACCGGGTTGCGCTGCTTGATGCTCCGATCGAAAACAAATAAGTGGGGCCATGCCGGTACGACTGAATATGCGTTAGAAAGGTAAATCCCTCCCCTACGACACCAAAAACCGGGCCGAACTTCCGCCCGCTTCCATATAACAATATCGTGGCAACGTAGACCTAAGTGGTCATATTGGATCCTTGGGAACCATCACAAGTACGGCCGGCCTCTATTTATTTGAACGAGAATGCCGTGTCGTCCAGCGGAGCCTAGAAGAAGGTGACTCGCGCAGACAGCTGACTCCTTTTCAATATAAAAGAAAAGCCAAACCAACCCAGCTGGCTGGTCAATCTCATAAATATTCTCGGCCGGCAAACCGGAGACGGACGACCACGGTCCCGACCTTACCAGCACCTGAGGTGTACTAATCAATGAACCCCCGAAACCTACTTTATTTTATGACAAAATAAACCAAGCCTAACCGGTCACGACATGTTGTTGATATTGATTGAGTTGGGGGGACTTTCGCTGACTGAATCCATCCGACCCCGGTAACCTTCGTAACCAAAGCGTCACGACAACATCCAAAGGTAACCTTTGGATTCTTAAGTGGGGGGGCAAGGAGGAGCACGTAGGAATGCCGACCACTACATAAGCCACTAGTGGCTGAGAGAAAGCGAGCAGCACCTTGTATAGGTTGGGCGGAGCTTGAAGAAGCGAGCCCCTATCAGAGAATGCCATTGCGCGCTAGCCTAGCTAGCTAACGTTTTTCAGCTGGCTGTTATGTTAGTTGTAGCGCGCCTTCCCCCCTTCTCTCACTTCGGAAAGATTTACAGTATTTTCTTATGATGACCTGGTCGAGAGAGTACGATACACCGGTGTAAAAGATTGAGTTGGAATTCACGCGACCTTCTATCCTGATCAGCGGATGTAGCAGAGGAAAGACTAGCTGTCCAAAGAAGCTATTAAGGAGGTAATTTCATTGCTTGGAATCAGCTGCTATAGAGGCTTTCAGGTTTGCTTCTGCATCTTCAGCTCAGGGAAGCAACAGCTCATTTCAGTGTCGGGGATTTATTCTGCAAACCTTCCTACTTAACGGGGAACTTCACCTGAAACCTTTACCTTCATAGCTTTCCCCTTCTTCGGCTCACACCAACAACTGGTACATGCTCTACACCAACAGACAGACTTGCTTGACTGGCAGGACTGGCACTGGTACTGGAACTTGTACCGATCTTGCGACATTTATTGCTGGTACCGATTCTGCGCAAAACATAGATTCTTGGCTAGGCAAGGGGCTGCTCAGTGAAAAGAAGCGCTCTCTTGAGTAAGCAAGTAAACTACCAAAAGCTTCTAATAAGCGATTACATACCAATCTTTCTTCTACTCAAAAACAAGCCTAAAACACGGGAAAACGCAAACTTGTCCGATTTTAGATTAGCCTTAGGAAGAGAAATCCAAAACAAGCAAAAATCCCGGGAAAACGCAAACTTGTCCGATTTTAGATCCCATCTACGAGCGGAAATGGACTTGCAGCCTAAAATCCCGCGAAAATGAAAGTGGAGATGGAAGGCTAGAGGGCTAAGATAGGAAGGCACTTCTACTCAAACACGGGGATTCATTTAGTGGGAAGAAGAAGGAAAGGCAATCGAGTACTACCTTCTCTAGGAGCAGGAGCTTGAATGGGACTCTTTCTTAGGGCTTGAAAGCTTCAGTGTTCTAGTTACACCAGTTTACTTCACTTCGAGTTGCTCTGTCCCGTATCCCTCTGAATAGGCATTCGAGAGACCTGGAATGTCGCCCAAGGGCCTTGTTGACGCAGCGCCCAGTCGCTCAATCAACTACTAGATCCGGAGTCGAAGCCTAGAAGCGAGCACATTTGCCTGACGATGGAAGGTACGTAGGTAGAGAGACCGATTGCCATGAATTCATGAACTTGCCCGTAGAGACGTAGATAGACGGAACATCTACTATAATTAAGTATGAGCGGGACAGTACCGATAACAACCACAAGGCCAAAGTCGGTTAATGAACATCTGGTCTTCGCCTCCACCCGCGAATGGTGAATTTATAGCTGCTTGACCCCGCCCAACGGAAAAAGAAGTGGAAGTTAACCTCTCACTAACATGTGTATACGTGGGTAATATTTAGCTATGAATCCTGTCTTTTTTCTCAAAGACAGAAGACTCAATAATCGTTAGCCTCTCCCCCGATTCGACAGATCGAAGAAGCATACCACCTACCTGGGAATCAAAGACAGTGTCCTTTCTATCCTCTGCTCTAGCCCTTATCTTACATGCCCGGTCTTTAAGGTCTCCTAATCTGGCTGCTGGTGTAGGCTTCTACCTGGCTGGAGGGGAATGAGTTGATTCCTGCAAATCCAGCCGAAGTGCTTCCTTCATCGTCTCAAGTAGGGGATTAGGCCCTCGAAGACACTGGAAATCCCCAGAGGCTGTCTTCGAATCAGGAAGTACCAGCAGATAATGAAGTAGGTCTGGTCACTCGAGCATAATTTATGGCCATGTTAGATAGAAATCACCAGGCCGTAAATGAGTACTTCGATAAACAGATTCAAGAAATGACCGATAGATAAAAACGAGAAACTGAACGAATATAGGAGTCATGGAGGCGTGACTGTGAAACCATACTTTGGTACAGTTAACATGGTACCTATGGTAGCGAAAGGACACATCGAGAGGCTGATAGAGTTCTCTTAGATAGAAAGCAGTCCTTGTCAGCTACAGTGGCACCGATGGCCATAGTTGTTAGCGCTAAGCAAAAAAGAAAGCTTTAGACCAGAAAGCTAAAGCTTTTTGACCTCCCCTGTTTAAGAACCAGCTTTTTTACCTGTTACAAGCGAAGCAGCACTTTATCTTTCCGGGTTGAAGCGATTACAGCAGTTCTTTTGGGGGCCATATGGTTCGCCCGGTAATTGACTTTCTTCTTTTATAGCACATTTTATCCTTTAGCCTTAGGCTGAGCAGTCTACAAGAAAGAAGGCAATGGCAATGCAGACAAGGTGAATCGGACTCAGCCATCTCATCTCGAGATCAACGGGATTCGAAAAGCTCATAGGAGAAGGCGATCCAGGACCTAGCGAGGGGAGAGTTATAATCATAGAGACATATATTCAAAAATCTTATGGGCGCATCGGAGAATGCAGAGACCACTATCAGTAGTATATGCCTTTCCTGGGAAAAGACCTAGAACATACTTCTAAAAAAGGGCGAAACTTACATGAACGGCCACGGATAGAATGACGAGAGGGGACAGCTGTTCATACTGCCACGGGGTATACAAATGGGTTCCGCTCTTCACCTTAGCTATGTGAGTGCGCGGTACAAAGGCCTACATTTGAGAGGCATTGCCTATAGCACCTGACTTGATAGCGCAGGCTTATGCCTGACCTTTTGAATGCACGCTTTGAATATCACCATTAAAATGAGACTTTGGAAACTGACTCGTAAGAACATAATAGTCTCCTTACTTAGTATCACTCATATGTACTCAACTTTTTGAGTGTTTAGATCAAGGCACCTATATTATTTCTAGAATTTCTTCTCAAGATGCCTATTCGGATGCCCATAGAGAGGGGGGATTCGAAGTAGGTCAGGTCAAATAGAGCCGTCTTTGAAAGCTGTCCAATCGGTCTCAATCCTCTAGTGGAAGAGTAATAATACGGTAAACAGGAGCAAGAAAGGGGCTGCCATTAGTTAGCTGCAAGGGATGAGAGAGGCCTTTTCCGGGTAAGAGATGAATGAGGCCTTACGAGGGCTCTTTCCCACTTAATAGATTCATTCCTTCGTTACGGCGGTTGAGGTGCCGTTCAGAGATGCTATCAGAGTAGGAAAGTTAGCCAAGTTATCCTGCCTAGTTTCGATAAAGCACCCCGCGATCGCCCCACGGCATCAGGTCTGGTTAGGACACACAGCGTATTCTATTCCGAAATAGCGGATTCTATAACAGCATTCTGCCTTTTCGAAGACAGAGCACTCGTGGCATACACGCTATATCCCCTTCGAAGAAGGATTCAAAGTGTTCTAATTCATCTCGTTACAGAAGATCTCCCACATCGAACATGCAACAGCTTGTCGCATACTCCTGCTACTCCGACCTACGCTCACATCGCATCCTTGGTCCTTAAGCGACGGTATACTCTTTTTTTTTTCCTTTCCGGGTTCTATGAGCGTAAATGGAGACACTTCCCCCCATCCAGCTCCAATACACAAACCAAGGACAGGCCAAAAAGCCCTTCCAACCGCTCCGACTGAAACAACTTCCCCTCCCGCGAAAGACCTGGTTGCGCAAGTCCTGCTTAAAAGGCCGTTGGAGAAATAGCATCCAATCCCGTACTCGCCTTTCCTCTTCAACTGAAGCTGCTATGCTAACAAGGAAGCTCAACTCCAGACCGAGTTAGGGGAAATACCACTATGAAAGAGTTGTACCTTTTGTGTTTATATACTTCTTAGAAAGTCAACTCTACTGCAGCGGCGGGGACTGGAGGGAAAGAAGAGAAGTTATAACACTAGATGCATTAGATAGAAAGTCATTCTTGTGCCCTAGCTCTTTTTCTTTTCTGCTTACTACTAGGGCTTCCAGCACTAATTCCTACGCAACATCGGGTTTCCCCTGTGACCTTCACAGCGCTTTAAAAGCAAAAAAGATATCTTATTTAGCCTGTAAGTCGAAGAGTCATAGAACCCATGCTACTAAGCAAGTCAACTGCCTGTAGAGTCACTCTATCTAAGGTAGCTGCATACGGGGGAAGGGAGAGGCTTATTGCACGATCCACCCAACCCAGCTAAGCTAATAAATGCTGCATAAGGGAGTGGTAGGCCGGCCCCCGCCCATCTGGAGGTGCACGAACATATGCAAAGGGGTAAAGAGAGAAGTCCATGGAGAACTACCAAATAGAATGACTTTTATTTGTTCGTACCATTCTGTCATCGATAACTGCTGGGTCGGTTGGTGAGTCACCCCCCAAAAAGCATCGAGAAAGGTCAAGCATATCTTTTTTATGAAATGATCAGCGGTTTCATTTATGCTATGCCCTGCCGTGTGTCTTTATTGAGCTTTCTTCACTTCAGCGCCATGCGCTTTGCTTCGCTTTATAGAAGAGAGAGCCTTGTCTTGAGAGCGAAAAGCAAGGGCAAGCGATAGAAAGGATAGTCCCTCGCGCGAACGACTAAAAAATGGTGAGATCATTAGTGAAAGAAGGACCAACGACGATCCTAAAGGAGAAGAAGGAGTAGGAGGAGTCAGTTTTCTTTGAAGATCGAGGAAAAAATAGGACAATTATGCCATTCGGAAAAAGTATTCTACAGAGGGAAAGCCTGTTACGAGTAAGTGGAGAGGAAAGATCTCCAGAGATTCTTATCTCATTCCATTCCAGTGGCTCAACCAGTAACCAATGGCGAAAACTCAAAAATCCATGGTTTCCCGGTAGAACCCTATTTCGCCCAAGTTGTTTCGGAACCGGAAAAAAGAAGCGGTTTTTCGCACAGCTTGCTCATAGTGCAGGTCCCACTTGTATATTGTATTTGGCCGAAGAAGCATCGGACAGGTTGGAGTTCTTACCTTCTTGGGACTCCATGGACCAAGATCTGCTTTTATTATATGGGCAATACCGATCTACTTTCACTTTAGTAGATCATATGGATGTAGAAAAAACTTATCATTTTGATGAATTGGAAACATCTCTTTTCAATTTCTATTTACCTAGTTCATATCTTTGTTTCGTGTGTTCCCGGGAGGAATTAAATCTCTTAAATCTCGGGATACCACCTAAATAACTGCGGCCAGAGAGTAAAGTAAAATAGGTCGGGAAGAAAGAGTATGAGGTCGGGTCGGATGACATACATCTTGGTTGGTTCCACAGCATGCTCCTCGCTGCCCTATGGAGTAATACGGGGGGCAAGACTCTCTTAGAGGTATTAACAACATCTCTATATGGTGACTATCACCTAACGTCTTTCGCTCAACAGCTCATCACTGTTACCGCGAGAGATGACTTGGTCGAAACCCAAGTGCCTTCCTATGGGAGAACAAGTTATCTTCCATGTGGGCGAGGCTTAGTCAAGCACAAGTTTGGGTATTTGCCACATGCTCACTCCTTACCACTAATGGTATCATTGCCAGGCGTGGGAGATCACATTTAGGGTTGTGTTGCTTTTGAGTGATAGATCTGGTCCCATCTAGTCTAGAATAAATATCATATAGAGAAGAGATGGACAAAGAAGTCTGTCAAAAGGGGCCAATAAATAGATGGATCGCCCTTAATGCCCAACAAGTCCCATGCCTTTCTTGGTTGGACCAACCATAGATTTCGTTCCAAGTCTTTATGCATTTTTAGAGCAAGAAGCAGAACTATAGAGATGAAAGTGTTTCAAATGTCGTTCACAGGTATTTTCCATTTTTTTACAAATTCTCCTTGTGATGCAGCGGAACCATGGCAATTAGGATCTCAAGACGCAGCAACACCTATGATGCAAGGAATAATAGACTTACATCACGATATCTTTTTCTTCCTCATTCTGATTTTGGTTTTCGTATCACGGATCTTAGTTCGCGCTTTATGGCATTTCCACTATAAAAAAAATGCAATCCCGCAAAGGATTGTTCATGGAACTACTATCGAGATTCTTCGGACCATATTTCCTAGTATCATCCCGATGTTCATTGCTATACCATCATTTGCTCTGTTATACTCAATGGACGAGGTAGTAGTAGATCCAGCCATGACTATCAAAGCTATTGGACATCAATGGTATCGGAGTGCGCCTCTTCACGAGGGTGATTTAAGTGCAACGAAATGCCTTAAAGTTGAATATGGTTCGCGAAGCATCTGGCTTACCGGTAATCTCCCATTCCCGCCGTCGAGAGACTTTCATAACTATAGCATGCCAGAAACGGGGAGTTGAGGTGGTTAGGCCTATACCCCGAAATGCTCCCAGCATAGGAGCCTATGGTTCCATTCTTGTTGTTGCTGGAGGTACACATCCCTCTTCTCGGTGTGGAGCGATATACGAGAAATAGATGCTCAGCCTGCAATGTCCGATAACGGCGCTGAAGTAGTGAATCTATCGGCACCATAGCAGTGGCATACAACTTTGGACCTAACGGCCGGCCCAGTAACCTTTCGGAATGGGGGATCCCCGTTGGCAACAACCACGGTAGTAGTTGCGGAACTACTGGGGCCGGGAGAGGACAACCTCTTGTTCCTGCTCCTCTTTCTTCGCTTCGGGGACGGAGGTCCTACGGTAGGTAACAGCAGGCACAAGCAACTTGACCGAAGGGGACCAGCGCTTCTACTCCTCGGTAGAGGAGCCGTTCGCAGCGAGAAGCAAGGGATGTCGTGAACTGTGGGAGGTCACAGAGAATTGACCTATTCATAGAGTGATCCTATGATCGATACAGGATATAGACGATCTCTTTCTTTATTCTATTCTTTTTCTGAAAAAAAAGAAGGGTAACTCAACTTCTCAGCTAGAGTTGGGGGCGGGACCCGTTGGCATAATGCACGCTGGAACGTGGGAATTCGAGGTCTCATGAACTACTACTAAAAACCAACTTTTTGTTTAATTTGTGGACAAACGATATCCGGTCAGGCCTATGGATGGATCCTTTTAGATCTACGGGGCGGCCGTTCACACGAGCATAGGTAATCTATACTCGAGCGTTCAACTGTGCCCCGGACAGGATAGGTGAGGAATCACTCTGGATCTTCTTTATTGGGGCCTACAACTTCGCCGAGCCCGACTAGCATCCCTTTCCACTGCGCATTTATCGAACAAAGAAGACGACTATAGGATCGAATTCGCTTTCCGTGGTGAACTGGTCGTCCCATACCTTCTGCCTGTCTCATATGTGTGGAACCAGGTCTTTTTCGGTTCCAGCCTCCCCCTCGAATACCTAGGGTAGGTAGGGCTGGGTGATAAACGGTTCCCTGTTGCCAATACAAATTCCCCGGCCTTCGATTCCCCTTACTCATAAAGGGTCTTACGGTCGGGAGAACTACCTAACTAAAGAGAAATAGTGTTCTTTCTAAGAGTAGGCGTGGAGAGCTTTTTGCGGGGAAACTTGCAAGTACAGTTTGGAGGGAGGCGGGCGTCGACCCAACCTTATGAGTATTCGGACTATAACAGTTCCGATGAACAGTCACTCACTTTTGACAGTTATACGATTCCAGAAGATGATCCAGAATTGGGGCAATCACGTTTATTAGAAGTGGACAATAGAGTGGTTGTACCAGCCAAAACTCATCTACGTATTATTGTAACACCTGCTGATGTACCTCATAGTTGGGCTGTACCTTCCTCAGGTGTAAAATGTGATGCTGTACCTGGGCGTTTAAATCAGATCTCTATTTCGGTACAACGAGAAGGAGTTTACTATGGTCAGTGCAGTGAGATTTGTGGAACTAATCATGCCTTTACGCGTGCGCCCGGAAAGATAGGCCGACTGCTGAGCCCACTCTGGCTCAGCCGCACCACCCAGGGTGCGAGCCACCCGAGAAGCAAGCTATTACAGCGAGCGGCTGGAGCAGTATGGAGCCGAGGAGCAAGGCAGTAGATAAGATAGAAGAAGGGGCCAGGCTCCCGGTGGAGCAGAGGATACGGTTAGGATAACGAACTTGAAACGCGGAGCCCGAGCGGCCGGCGAGCGAGTGGTTAGTGGCCAATAGCGCCCTAGTTGATGGCATTCCTCTCTGCGGCTGGCACTCGAGGAACCACGGGGCACTCCATACAGAGCAAACAAGTCTTAGGGATGAGACGCCCGCGCAAGGACCTCAATTCTCATTAGGAGGTCGAACCAAGGACCTATGGAAGTCGGGGCTACCCCGTCCCTATGGGCAACGCAACAGTGTCCTGAGGGAGGAGTTTAGAGGCCTTATAGTAGCACGGACTTTTTTGCTTTCTAGGTCATGCGAAGGGGGCCAGTCCAAGATCGTACTGTTCCTCTACAAAGACAACAGACGCTCTCAACGGCTAGGCGCCATTCTCTTTCTGAGTTCTTCCAGCTTCTTCATGATTTCGTGCCGCGGTGAACAAAAAAAAGAGGGCCATCTCAGCGGAAAGAGAAGGACCTGCAACGGCAGAGACTACTGACCCCCTTCTTGTTCCTAGCCGTCTGTTACGAGTCCGGGAAGCCTCCTCAATATGAGGCTCAAAATAGAGAAGGGCGGACAGGGCTTTTTTTCAGCTTGCTGCTCGTTTTCTCGCTTCCGAGAGGCGAAGGGGCCTGACTTACGGTTTCCAAGCCTGGCGCGAAGGGATTGGATTTCATCTATGATCAGATCAGTGGTAAACCATAGTTTACTTTTTTCGTGGTGTTGTTGACGTTGTTGAAAGCGAATTTTTAAGTAGGCCTCGCTTTTCAGAGCTGCTCCCAGCTCACACTATGGTGGAGGAGGTGCCGTGAAGATCTAGGAGTGTGAGCAGTACGAGCTGAAAGGCTCCTATACTGTTTGGAGGGCAGGGGGCATAGATGCCAAACAAACCTGACCCCTATCTATCGTCGTAGAAGCTGTTTCTAGGAAAGATTATGGTTCTCGGGTATCCAATCAATTAATCCCACAAACCGGGGAAGCTTAAGCGGAAATGAAAGAGTAGGGTGAGGGAAAAGGGGGGAAGCAACTAAATGGAAGGCTTCGCCCGCTCGCTCGAACGCTCGTTTAGTAGACAGCGAGTGGAGTGCATAAGCCCCTTTATAATAGAAATAGGGGCGAGTACTACACGAGCTCGTAAGTAAAGTACGGAACGGGCCTTGTCTACGAAGCGGAGCGACCTCGTCTTGCTTGCTTCTGGCGAAGCTTCTAGCACTAGAGAATAGGCATTCTAGTATGGCAGGAATACTACCTTTTCTTTTAGGTCGACCACTACATAGAAGCGATAGCGAAGCCGTATAAAGGCGAGCAGCCCTTATAGCAACAGCAAACGGCCTACTTATAGCCTTTTTCCCCTTTATTCGGGGACTTCAACGGGCCTTACAAGCTCATAAAATGGCAATTCTTCACGTTTTCCTCAGACAGTGAGAATGAATTACTTGATTGACATTGAAAGATATGTGTACCACACCGAAAAAAGAATATGCCGATATGCTTGATGTACCAGCCAAGCCGGCTCGACCATATACAGTATGAGGGATTCGCCTTTGCCTCAGACAGAAGAACAGCGGGTTGAACAGGACAACCGGGAAGGGAAGCCTATAGATATTTATTTGAACAAAGGAACTTAAACCGGTACCAGAAACCAAACAAGAGATGGAATTCCTGATTGAACAGATGACCGACCTACAATAAGACGAGAATCTAATTCCTAATTCAATTCTCTAAGACGAACTAAAGAAAGGGGTGTCTCTAAGCAGCCAAGGCCAAGAGCAAGCAGGAGGAGTAGTCCTATCTGCCTAGAAGGATTCGATAAAGAGAATGTGAGTGGGCAGGAGATTCATAGACACAGAAAGAGAAGACCAAAAGGAGCAGAAGGCACTCAGTTGTTTATGTGAAATCAAGGAGCAACAGGTTACACTTTTACACTTTCCCGAAGAGAGCTCGAAGCAATAAGATGAAAGATGAGATGAGATGCTAGCCTTAGCGCGGAAGATCAATCATTGAGCCTTAGGCCACTACCGAGCAGCAATGGAGGATCATAACCACTTGAGAAATGATCCTTACTTGAAAAGGCGGAGACAATACCTCTTGTTTGTTGCGACAAATCGAGTTTCAAAAGCCCATTTAGAAATCACATTTTCAGGCACACCAGAGACATCGGACCCACGAAAGTCCCCCCTTTTTACTAATATACACGGGCTTCTGAGATGATTCTTTAATAAACCAAAACCTGCAACAGAGTCCTTCATTTCTACCACTTACAAGTTGAGAGATGTTCAATTCCCAGTGGCAGAAGAAGGGTGCAAGCTGGAAGGACTTGGACAAGATATTCTTCACTCGGACAGGAGATGCAGCGCGCTTAGCGTCGGAAAGATCCCCCTACATGGGTGTGCTATCAAACTAGGAGAAGAACAGAACTAAACGGATCAATTCCTTTGACCGGTCGTTTCGAGTTTCCAGTTCTTCTGGATTGCTAACGTGATTCGATGACGCCGACGGAAGGAACCACTGGAAGTTCATCCAACTTCGATCTCCTAAAGGCAAGTGCGTAGGCTATAGAATCCCTCTTTCGGCTCTAAACAGCTACTGTGCTTATTTGGTCTATCAACTACTCGGCCAGCTACTGACCCAATTGGGATGGGAGCTTTTCAGTCAAGGTCGTCGGATTTAGAGGTCCTTTCTTTCGCAAGGGTCCAGATCATTCCATTGGGGAAAAACCCTTCCATAACTAGACCCCCTTCAAGTTCTACTTATACGTCTACACGGGTTTTGACTTCTTCCTTCAAGCGTGCCTTATCCCAGTCTGTTGGGAATCGGTAAAGGGATTGGGATAAGGTTGCGACATGGAAGCAAACCAGGAGAGGGCCAGGGGGAAAGATATATGAGAAGGGGGGCGGGCTAAGATTCAATTCGAAGTAACGTAACAGGATTCGATATTGCACCATCTTCAACTCTTCTCGGGATCCGGAGTTTTTCGAGAAAAGGTCCCATCCTTCAATATCATGATTGGGTCGACCAGGCCAGATCATGAGTGAATAGAAAATAGAAAATGTACATAGCTGTTCCAGCTGAAATACTTGGAATAATTCTACCACTTCTACTAGGAGTCGCCTTTTTAGTGCTAGCTGAACGTAAAGTAATGGCTTTTGTGCAACGTCGAAAGGGTCCTGATGTAGTGGGATCATTTGGATTGTTACAACCTCTAGCAGATGGTTTGAAATTGATTCTAAAAGAACCTATTTCACCAAGTAGTGCTAATTTCTTCCTTTTTAGAATGGCTCCAGTGGCTACATTTATGTTAAGTCTGGTCGCTCGGGCCGTTGTACCTTTTGATTATGGTATGGTATTGTCAGATCCGAACATAGGGCTACTTTATTTGTTTGCCATATCTTCGCTAGGTGTTTATGGAATTATTATAGCAGGTCGGTCTAGTAATTAGGGGGCGGCCGTTCGGTCGCCTATGATACTAGGACCAATAGGTCAAAAATGGGTTTGTGCCGCAGGTGTTGAACGATCTACTCTACACAGGTGTGGGCTTACAGGGCTAGGGCTCATAAACCCTTTCTTTCATTCATCAATAGGGCTCTGGTCGGTCACTTTTCTGGGCCGGGATCAATAAGTGGAAGTCATAAAAAAGAGATCTTTCTCTTCGCACCTCAGATCAAGAGGAAGGGTAGCTTGTCAAGCTGGCCTATATAATAATAATAATAGAATATAAATATATAAATACAAAGATTCGCTGTCTTTTAACCGGCTGTTCTTCTTTGTCAACGCTACTAAGGACCTATAGGTTCGCCTGCTTTACTTATGAAAGATAATGAGAACGGGTTATTCAAAAAGGAAAAGGCGCTACTTAGCCCTACATTAGTATAAGTAAGCGGCTGAGTTAGCCTACCCTACTTAATGTATTGTATAGTAGGCGAGCGAGTTAGCGAAGACGCTTAGGCTAATAGAAAAAGAGAGCGCCGGTGCGTAGCCTTCATTCTACTACGCTACGAAAAGGTTACGAAGTCACTTAGCTCGACGTTAGGAGAGTCAAGGGGGAACGCCATACCTACATAGAAGAACCGTTGTTCGCTGACTTTCGAAGGTCTAACCCTTTGCTCCTCTACTGAAAAGGGGCAAAGCCGCTTTGCACCACTGATAGACTACTTAAGATTCAATTCAAAGGGCCCTACTTAGTTTCGCAAGCCTTTGTCATTGTCAGTCAACTAAGTAGGGCCCGAGGCGCCCCCTGCGAATCCGTAAATCTGAGGAGCATGCCGCAACAAAAGGATGGTCCCCTATGCATTTCATTCTTTCCGGAAGGGAAAAAAAGTACCCCCCATCATAGTGAACCTCTCCTTGTGATCGGGATGAGGTAGATGCCTCCCAGCCGGGGGGCGGATCGAATCGGAGTTTCCTTAGGTAGCCACCGACCTACAGTTATCCTTAAACTTCCGTGCTTGGTGGAGAAGAAGCGAACAAAGGTACGCTCGCTTGCTGTCTTGTTCTCTGTCGCGAACTGGGATCGCTTGCCAGCTAGGTCAGATTGGAGCAACATTGTATGAGAACATATTACCCATATTCGGGGACAAGGGGCGGAACGACCTCTCGATCTACTTACTGCAGCCCAGGAAGAAAAACGTCGTCTAGGCGTTCCCTGTTGCTCCGATCTCCCCTACGCCTAGGACGTTGTCTGGGCCCAAGAGCCATAGTGAGTTGCTGTTTCCATTTTTTTTTCGTTGTTGATACCGGCAAGACCCAGCCAGATGATGTCTGCTGGTTGGTAGTGAGAGGACTCTTAGTACCTGCATACCCAAAAGGGGGCGCTGGTTCAAAAACAATCCTTTTTTTCTTGCTCTCCCTTAGCAGCGGGAAAGGAGTCTATCTATCTGCCTAGCTTTGGTAGATTTCCCCCAACGCAATCCACAGAAATTCCACGAATCCATTGGTGGATAAGTCCGACGACTCAGCAGCAGTGCGGAATTTAGTTTATCGTCTGGTGGATCTGATCCATAGTTAGGGGGCAATACATACCAAAAGGTTGAGAAATGCCCTATAAACTAAGGAGATGGTGAAAAACTCAAGGGCTGATGTATGTGAAAGTAATCATTAACGGTCATGGTGTAATGGCCGTGGTAGATACGGGTGCTACCAATAGCTTTGTGGCTGAGAAGAATAGAAAAGTGCTCTGGGACTTGAGTTGCAGCCTAGTACAAGCCAAATTAAAGCTGTGAATTCTGATGCTCACCAAGTTGGGGCTATGTGGACAAAGACGCGCTTGCCACTAGATTTGTGGTTAGGCGGCGGACGTCCTCTTGATCCATACCTCAGAGGGACTCTCATTGCTAAATTGCAACGCGATTTAAAACCGCGAGATCGTCAAATCATACCTGATATCTACTTTTCACAGATAGATATGAAATAATTTCTTAAGTGGTCGCTCCTCAGGTCATGGATGGAGTCCTGGTTGTCCTTGGTTCGATGGTACGCTGCTTGCGCACTTAGTTCGGATGTCACTCTCGATCAATTGATCAACGGGGCACCTGTTATAACAACCACATGGGCCACTCCCACTAAGATCGAATCTTTTGTGAGATGGGGCCGTGTGTGGAAATGTTATGACTTGTGTAGGTCGTTTCAAGGGGTTGGCATTTTATTTTGCCTTCCTATGAAACTATCTTTCCTGTTGGTTGCTTGGTCGGAGGACGCGGGAATAGAATGTTTCTTATGTGTGCTTGGGGTGTTGAACAGCCTCGGGCACACAAGGATGTGGTCGTGTGGCCTTCGGGTCATTCAATCACACCGTCAGAGATTAGCTGCGGAAAGAGCTATTAGCTCTTTTAAAGCTGAGGGAAATGGGAAGAATAAACCCGAGTTATGGGATTACTTTTCCAGTAATAGTTGTTAACTATGGCTTGCTAACAGTAGTAGTTGTTTATGGTTTGCTAACTTAGGTGAACCCGAGGGAAGACTTTCCGGTTCAAAAGCAGATTCAAACGCATAATAGGCAGGCAGAGAAGAAGAAAGCCTAAAGCTGGTAGGAGGTTAGTATTAAATACTATATTAGATTAGCCCAAAACTATGTTTTTCAGCCTATAAGCAAGCCCACATCTTTAGCGGAAAGGATAGGATTAGGATAGAATGGGACCAAAGCCAGTAAGCAAGTAGAAAGCCGGTAAATAAATAATTACTTTTAATAAGAATACTTAGTTGAGGGATGATTCTCCATTAATATTTTCTTTTGGTTAGGTGATTCCACCAGCTTTTTCCTTTCCAGATCGAGATCCATATTTGGGTTTTCGAAAGCGAGATCCTGTTCGATTACAGCATAGCTATCATCAGAAGCAGTACTTCCGAGTCACTCTATAACTGAGAGCTTGTAGTTGGGGATTTACCAGATCTCTAAGATAGAGTCTATCCGACGTATCACCCGTAATTGGGAGTTCAAACGAGGCCTCAACGTAGATGCTGGATGGGAACTTCTATTCTTGTTTACCTGGCTTATTTCTATTTTTATTTGTATCCCTAACTAATAACCAAAGTAATTCCACAAGAACATGAATTACTGTTTCTATGTTGTATGACTGGATGTGCATTTACCTACTGACTCCATCAAAGAGTTATTTCCAAGTTTCAAGCATATGGATGTGGAAAACGGGGCCAATGAGGTTGAAAATCTGGAATATGTGCCATTGGTATGGTTTTTATACGCTCTACTTCCCTATGGTCTGTTATCGACTGAAGTCCCTTTTATTTATTTATTTTTCTTCGTATTGTATAGTTGTCGGTCCCTTCCTTACGTCCTGATTCCCGTACCGAAGCAATTCCTGAAGAGGAGTTCCCTGTGTCAGTGTTGTTCAAAGTTTCCCTTTCTTTCCCTTCAGTCTAAGTAAGGAGTTGTTCAACTCTATTCCTTCAATGGATAAAAGCTGTAGGTGCAAAAGCAAGTTCTACTCCCTTTTTTTATTTATTAGGTTGTTTCTTATTCTCGGTCCTTAGCCTTCCGGCTTCAGTACCGTTCCAGTGGATGTAGAAGCAAGTAAGCTCAACATTCCTTGTATGATTGAGTTTATTAGGTTCCTTTCTTTCCTGTAAGTTTACTAAGGCTGGTTCTCTTCTAGATTGAATATTGATTTAAACTTGCCTATGGCTTTATAAAAAGCGTAGTTTAGGTGCTATGAAGGGTTGTATCCGTACCCCCGTAATAAGCACCTTACGAGCGTCCCGAGCCAATGAGGGAGAAAGTCGACGGGTCCCCTGCATCATCAGATGAGGGACACGCTTTCTCCGCTGACCTAAATATGTTACAGGCTTAAGAAGGGATGGAGCTAACGAGAGGTTTGTAGGCCCCGAGCGACGTACGCTAAGGTAGTCAGCATCTGGGCCGGTCGGTAGAACAACCCTCGTAGTATAGCGATAGACCGATGCTAGAGTTCCTTCTTTTTGTTTCGAGGTACCTTCCTTTTCAGTCTCTCGTTTATTGCCCTTCAGGCTAAGTAAAGAATTTAATCATTCTTTCTCTAAATAAGTTTTTTGCTCTTTCGAGCTTTCGATTCATCTGGTAACTCTTGTACCCAATACAATAGGTCCTAGACATTATTCCATCCAGGGATAAGCCCTGTAGGCATAGAAGCGAAAGATGATAGGAGATAATCTAGTCGTCCTTTGAAGTCTTCTTCCTTGCCCTTCAGGTTCCCTAAGTCATTAGCTGAAGAAGTCCCGTCAATGGATAAGAGCAGGTAAAGCCACGAGCAAGCTTTATCTAAATCTGCTAACTCCTAGCTTTTGTTCCTAGCCATTATTGCCTCCAGGGAAAAGACCTATAGTCACATAAGCGAAAGATTCTTTCCTCTCATCTAGTGGAACGGGGCCAACACCTGTTATTATTCTTGAATGGACTGATTTCGGAGGGAATGCTTCAGAGCTAAGAATAATTTGTAAGGGATCGGGCAGATGAAACACTACTTCTTTGGGAGTTATCCCTTGTTACCCCCCGGTCGGGAAGGAGACTTGGACCGCTACTTACTTAGAATGAAGGGAAAGGAGGGAGACTGAAAAAGACGGGAGGTCCGTATCTCATTCTTATGATTGGTCGCTTCGCTAAGAATGACTTAGGGTCTAAGTCTGGGTAACATCCCCTATCTAATAGAAGAAGTGTTGAGTGAAACGCTACGTGCCCTTACCTCTTCTTATACAGAAAAGGAAGATTCGATAGGACCAAAAAGGCCTAAGTTCGCTTCGATTCGATAGGCCGCATGTAAAACAAAAAACCTACCATGAGCCAGACCACCAAGATGCTTCAAGCCGGGTGCTTTTTAGCCACCAACAGCTTGTGTTTCCGTTCCCTGGATGAGATCAAGGATTCTTTCCGATTAGTAACAGTCCGTTCTCCAAAGGACTCACTCAAAAGGGCAAAAGCATGACTTCCTTAAGGATAGAGACCAGGGGGGAATTAAGGTCAGTTGCTTCGAGTTCAAATAGCAACTTCCTGTTTTGATATCTAGAATCTCATTCAATCAAAGTCCTCAAATCGAAAGGAAGTAGTCCCTTCGTGAGCTTTCAGTGCGTAAAGGTTAGTTCAAAGCACGAAAGCACACCTCCCTCACTTCGTACTTCGTGGGCAGGGGAGGTAAACTATCTTTACTAACCCCGGGTTCCGTTAGAGTTTAATACTTGCTCATGCGTGGACTGTTCTTTTCCCTGAGGAGGACTGCTAACAGAGTTAGATGAATAGTAAGGCTTATGCCGAAGTGCACCGACTCCTTTCTTCACTCGAAAAGGGGGAGACCTGTTCTCTAAGTCAGTGGCCGGCTTCGATACTGCTTTCTTTACCTTCCCCGGGCTAGGAAGTCTATTCCCAGCTGTTCTGCCAGATTCTATAAACCTGGGATTTTTCATTAAACATCAATTTCCCTTCATAAGCCTACGATCTAAAATTTCATTTTGCATGCGCATATAGATGAAAAATAAGTGATTGGGATTTCCCTTCATACGACGGAGATGCAAAGTGAAAAAGTTCATTTCATATAGCTGTGAAATCAGTGAATTTCTTTTTAGCCCGCTCTTTAAAAATGAGAAAAGGTTATCTCATATAGCTGACAAATTATAGATTTGGTTGAACTATCTAGAGTCCCGTTCTTCGGTTGATTTACTTGATTGGCCAGTCGAGCACAAACTCTTAAGAATGGTCGTGAGCGGGAGTCGAATCCACATCTCCGGGCAAAAGACAGACCCGGCGAATTACCTCTATTCCATCACGAGTAACGCGGTTCAGCCACTAAATCCATTCTAGAAGGCCTAGTCCGCGGGCAGAATCGGATGCCAGCCGGGGGACGGATCAGTCCTCATACAACCTCTCTTACAGATATTGAGTTAAGGGGCCCGCCTCACCACTCCCCTTCTGCTTCTGATCTTATCTCCGTATTCCAAATTCAAAATAGAGTCTATATCGAATATTGCAAGCTTATAGATTGATAGAACTACAAGGTACAAGGGTCTGATTCTTCTGAATAAGAGGACTGCGTGAATGATAGGGAGTTCGTTCGGTGTCTCAGGGGTTGTTCCCCTTTTTGGATTGGCTAGAGAGGGGCCAAAGTAAGACAGTGAAAGAGTGTAACTTCTGTTTTCACGTACTGAAAGGCAGGCCTTTTTCATGGCGAGTCACCTGTGGTGGCTTCTGTGAAAAGCAGAAGGGGTCTCCTGCTGACTGGAAGCCTTCACTCGCACTCGACGCAAGCGAGCCCTGTCTTCAAACCAGGGAGTTTCAAGAAAGTCAGAACAAAGGGTCTACGTCATCGAAGCTTTTTTGGCCGTGTGGAACATGGATTAGCGTTATGTCATTCCTACAAGTGATCCCCCATCCAGGATTGGAAGAAGTGCTATATGAGGACTTCGAGATCAAATAGAATATGTTTTTTTCGATTTCTCGTGAGCCACTTATTTCTCCGAAACAAGAGATCCTAACGAGCAGACTGCTTTTTCCAATTTTTTTTTTCACTAAGTAGGCGAAGTTACACCATCGGGATACTTTGAATAAACTGGAGTACATATAGGATACACCGGTGCTAAAACCTTTTCTCAAGATATCTTCCAAACTATTGGGGTCCTTGCTCCGGATGTTGTTCTCCTGGTGTGAAAGAAGTTGGTTCCGCAGTTTTAGAATTCTGCTGATCCCAAGTAGTCCATCTCCATCATTGCATATGGCAATATAGAAAGTAAAGAGGAAAAGGCATGACCAGAAGAATTGTGTGAAATAAGTGAATTTATCCAGTTGAGGCATCTTTCTTTCGAACAAAGTATTCCCTCCAGACAGAAAGCGAGTCCTTCCTGTACGAGTAGTGAAGAAGTCTAGAGAACTTTTTTGGTTGTTTACCAACAACGGAAAGCATGGGAAGAATCAAAAGATGCACAGACGAAAATGGAAACTGTAAAGATTAGCGTACTTTTCGATCTATTACTTACGTCATTTCTCAAAATCCGGCTCGTCAGATGAACCCGCATCTTGACTCTTAGCTCTGCGTCTTCTTGGAAGTGAGATCACTAGGTTTGTGGTGATAGACAGACCAGACAGAATGAAAAAGGTGCCTCTATATCTACACAGGAGGACGGAGCGACTCGCTATGAGTAACAGAGTATGCAGACTTAATGGTGAATAAGCTCGCCTAAAGAAAGAGGCAAGAGCCTATAGCTTCGATCAGAATAGTCCTGGTCTCGGGGACGTATAAAGAGAAAAGGCGCAGCCATCGGTGAGCAAAAGCAGAAAGTAGCTTTAATCTTGATAATTGAGTGAAGAAGTTCCGGCAAGAGCCATCCTACACTATGAAACCATGCTGCATCGGTGTTTTCAGGGCATGGAAGGCCTATTAGGTTAGGCCAGGTTCGTAGACTGGGTACATAGAAAGGGGGAAGGGACGCTAACAAGTACTAAAAAAAGACTTTCCACAAGCTCGATCTTCTATTCAAGGATTCTTCTGCCTCACAAGTACCGGGCGATCCCGACCGCACCGATGCGGCTTAACCATCGTTTATCCACAGATGCTACTTTGAAACAACTTGGAGGGGAGGGCATCCCTTAGAAGCTGCATGAGCACTTTTACCAAAGAATGTAGGTCATAGCTAAATAAAAGGAGCATTACTTCGAACCAACAAGAAAGAAATACAATTTGGAGTACTAACCAAAGGAGCATAAGCGGAAACGTAGAAAGACCAAAAACCCAGCCTCTTGCTGAACGAGATTCTCATTCTCTTTTCCAAGCCCAGTTATTGAACCTATGCTCTACTCAATCCCAAGTACCCGTATACGCTACCTTCCTTGATCGACCCAGAATGTACTATCTCTAGCCGTGAATTCACTACACGAACATTTAACATATGAAAGATAAACGAGATCCATTGCACAAGTCGAATGCAATAAGCAAATGAATTGTGTGCGTCATCCATAACGAAATCGACATTCTTCTTTCATCAACAAATGAATGATGGATTGTTATGCGCGCGCCGTGCCCCCCTGACTTTGGTTGGAGCGCTTCTTTATTTGTTTGGAATTGGTGGAGTTTTTTCCTCACAAAAGAAATGGGAATGGGATCAGCTTTCTCATTGTAACTTGGGGCTTTCGAACCCACTGAAACTTATAGGGTTTTTCTGTCTTCACTGACGCCGCAGCCGCAATTAGTGAGTGAAGTGAGCCATTGGCTATGGGGAAATTAAGTCCCTCAAACCCTAATGCAAGATAGATTAGAAGAAAGGTGCGAGTAACCAGCTATCCCCTTTTTGTAAGCAAACCTGCAATCGAATCCTCTGCTACTGTTGTTTTGCTTCTCCATTTCCAAGCAACCAAATTCCTATCTGTAACCATATAAATGACGAGTATGAATTACGAACTTCCTTAGACCCTTCCTCATCCCTAGTGCCATAGTGGTTGGTCGGGGGGTTTGGTTATCGCGGGCACTACTTCCACTTGATCGCTTCGTACTTCACATTCGATCAGCGAGAAAACTATAGGCTAGTAAATATCCCTTCGTCCTGACCTGGCATACACATAAATCAAAGACCATGACTGAAGACTGCATGACGAGAGGAGAGGTTTAGCACTTCTTTCTTCATAGGGGGGCGAAGGATAAATGTGTCCAGCACGAACCAATATCAATCGATTGAGCCGCAATTGACATAAACCTAGATGTTTCAATTTATCGTTACCAATAGAAGAACGAAGTCCTGGGACATTAGAAAGCCAGATCGAAACCTTCTTCATTTCATTATTCTTATTGGAACAAGATCGCTTCGCAAAGCTAGGGATTTCATTGAGAGCTGCGAACTTTGATCTTGAATGCTCAGGTACGGTGTTTACTAATCGTACTATCAGTAACTAAGAACCTAACAGAACTTCACACAAGGTCTCTCGAGCCTTTATTCTGAATATCTAATCATTGACCCATGGGAGGATGGGTCACGAACGGGTAGAATAGTCATTATCTGAAAGCGGGAGTAAGGGAATGATGATTGTTTTGGATCACCATTTTATTATCTTTTTTATTTTCGCCCTTTCATCGAGAAAATCCACCTATCAGCCCTCCTATCATCGTTTAGCGGATCAACTTTTAGTATTGGCGTCTCATATTCATCCGAAATATCTTCAAAGATCTAAATCCTTCTTTCATCCTTCATAGACTTTACCTTCTGGGTAGTAAATTTCCGATGAGAATGCACTAAGGTTGATTGATGATAACTCCGCATCAAGTCTACCTTCCTGAAGTTCCTTCCCTTGTTGAGTGAGTTCCTCCTCGTCCCAAGTCGTCTTTTCCAGGTTCTTTGCTAGCCGCTAAGGGGAAATTATTTCTCCTCAAGTGAGAAGGCGTGAAATCGTCTCGGAAGAAAGAGCGCTTAAGCTAAGCTCCAATTAGGACTCTAAGAATAAGAAGAGCCTAGTTCCTTGAAAGGATGAGTAGATGAAGGAGAAGAGAGTCAGCTTGGTTCATGACTTAGGAATAGGAATTAGTATGCATAGGCTCTTCCTTGCGTCATTACTCTTATCCGCCGTACCTTTATTATACTACACCTACGCTACGATGAGCCGGAATGAATTCTATAATTAGCTCTGCTCAGAAGAAGCTCTTGCCATCACAGCTATGCTAATCAAGTACAGCTATAGTTGCTTCTTTCTTAGGTGTTCTCAGCTTAGAAACGTATTTGAAGCCTCGGATGCTTGTTATGAGTTGAAAGCAGCTATTGCAATAAAGAAGCTAGCTTTGCCTATATACACTACTGTTCTTGTTCTCAATCGGCGAAGCGAGAAAAGCTTAACTAAAAAGCTCCGATTTGGCCGTAAATACGCAGAATATCTACAAAGTAGGTACTGCCCGTGCCATTAGTAATGAGATCTAAATAGACCTGGTTTAGCCCGACTATTTTACTCTCAAGAGTGTCGTCTATACAAACCAGATGGTCCATCAGGTCTTTAAAACGGATTTCATCTGGAAGTCTGACATTGGTATCGAAATCTCTATAAAGCATTTCTAGCTTTGCAGCTGTTTTCTGCTTAAGCGTTTCATATTTCAAATGCAGAAGGGAAGAAGGACTTTGTACAACTTTAACAACAACAAATCCTAGGATTCATCCTAGCCCCAGCCCTACCCCCAGTAAGGATAGTCTGTTGATCCTGAGCTTTTTTAGTTTAGATGAAATCCTCAAGCAAGGAATAATATTATTTCACCAAGTGGGATGAAAGCCAAGAAGAAGGTAAGCTTCTTCTATCGGTTTTTTTCGGACAGCAACTTTCTAGCTTCCTCCGCACCACTAAGAGTCTCAGTTACTCGAGAAAGACTTCTTCTTATTCCAACCGGGAAAACCTCTCTGCGAATGTCTAGCCTTCTCGCGAATTCCCTATAACTATAGAATTTCTTAATATAAGAAAGGAAAGTCGAATCCAAGGGGCATATCTTTACTAGATTATGATTCGCATCTCGAAAGAAATGCATTGATAAAGGATCTCACCTTACTCTAAGAAGTAAGCAAGGAAACCCTCAAAAGATGTGCACAAGAGCTAAGCCTACTTCCCTAGCAACTTTCCTTCCTGATTCTTACTACTGTCTTGCTCGGACTGACTGGAATGAAGATCTCCTTCGTTTTCTAGAGAAGGCAGAAAAAACTAGATGCCTTTATCACTAGAAATGCAGAGGCTTGCCTTAGGACAGAAACTGCTGATATCCGAATGGCGTACGGAGCTGCTTACCCTAAGACTTCAACTCCATCTTACATCGAAGTAAGTTCGGCTGGATCGACAGCGGGGGGGGAACTCCAATATCCACTGCAACTCCAAGATAGTTGGAAAGAACTGGCTCTGGCTTTGTTGTAAGGAGCACTAGATTGACTTTTTTCTACAATTGCCTCTACGGAAGAAGGTTCTCCTGCGCAGGATGACCTGCACTTTAGAAAGAATACTAGGCAAGGAAGAAGGCTATCTCTGGTACGGAGTTTTTTTCTGGTCTTGGGACAGCGAGAAGGAAATACAACAGGGAGTGACCTCGGGTAAGAAGGGGAATTACACTGGCACGGGAAAGAAATGAATTGGGCTTAGACACTAGGCATATACATATACAGAATATACAGAATCACATGCGGAGACGAGACTATGGATAACATAAGCGAGAAGAGACATCTTGTTTCGGCTACCCTGAAACCAGCTACCTTACGGTTACGGACAGGGGGAATTCCTAGCCCATGATCAAAGAGATAGGTATTCTAAATTAAAATGAGAAAACAAGAATGTGTTTTTGGCTCGCAATAAAGCTAGGGTCCTGATCGAGCAACTAGTAGTCCTATCTATCCACCTCTCCTTTATGTTCTCAATCGGCGAAGCCTATTGTTCTCAATCGGCGAAGCCTCACTTCTAACACTTATCTTATGCACCTACGGTCAACTAGATAAATATATGAAGAAGAGTAGATAAGCTTCTATCGTTCGTATACCGTATATAGGTCTACTCACTTGCTAGCTTCTATCGTTCGTATACTCACTTGCTACAGCTCTTCTTTCTTAGGTGTTCTCAGCTTAGAAACGTATTTGAAGCCTCTCCTTATCAGTCGAGATACTATGTAACCTCACAGCTTATATACTCTTTCTATAAGACCGTAGGTGCATAAGAAATATCTTATATAAGAAACCACGCTTCTTCATAGCAGTACTTGATAATTGATTATGACGCTTGCATAAAGATAGAAAGAATTGCGTTATAGAAAATACATATGTAATCCTAGTAGAGTAACAATCCTGCTTTATTCTTTTCTTGATCGTCCTAAAGTGACTTATGAGAACGAAGACAGAGTGCGATCATGGAGTGGTGCCCCTTTCGAACACTTAGTCTCAAAAGGCTAGATTAGTACCGAGGAGAAGGCCTTAATTGCTCGGCTATACTCGATCAATACCTCCGCTAGTAGTTCTTGGAAGAACTTCTTGATAATCCAGAAGAGATGAGAAGCTGTAGTGGGGCATCTAACTAAAATAGTCCTGCTAGATAGACTAAGGTTGTTAAAAAAGCAAAAGGTGAAGCGAATTACGCTGGGAGTTCTTTTTCCTCTCCCTATCGGTCGTTCTTTCAGAACCTCTCTCCTCTTCCAAGCGTTTGAAGACCGCGCCTGCTTGTGTAGAGACCCACTCCTCTTTGTTCTGCACCACTTGGCTATAGCTATTTCCCCACCTAGGATCCCCAAAAGAATAGCATAATATAATAAAGTGAAAGCTCAGATTGTTACAGAAGACCGGAGAGAGGGAAGGTACCGGGCAATCAAAGAAAGAAGCCAGCTTAAAAGCACCCTGGTCGAAGCAAAGCGCATGCGATGAGGGAAGAGAGCTTTGATCGTAAGGAAGGGTCTCTATTCGTATTCGTTAGGTATAGCTGCAAGTCCCACATCCGCGGCTGGTGAGAGTAATGGAAAACTTTTGTTCTAAATCGGGATAGTTCATGTGTTGCCTTCCGGAGTTTTTATAGCTAGTCTTCTCTCCGTCCCGATTGCCGCTAGTCAGTTAGCTCGCTTCCGGAGAAACTACATTCAACAGGAGAAACTTTGACTTTGAATAGAAGGATCAGTGCCCGTAGCAGTCCTGGAGTTAGGTTATGATGGTCGTGATGAGCTCTACTAGAAATAAAATCTCTTCTATTCATAGAGGAAGTGCTATCTAAGGGGCTTCTTAAGCCCAGCCCTTTCCGTTCCGTAGTCGAACTCGAGGTGAGACTGATCTCGTAGTCAGCTAGTGCGCTTATCAAAGTCAATTTGTCGTGCTTTAGGTTCAGGTACGTTCATTGGGGAGGAATATTGAAATTGTTCAACGGATTTCCCTTCAGAAACTTACTTTCTTTTTGCAAAGACCCAAAAAGGGAATGTTTTTTCTTTCTATTGCATCACTTCACTGGACAACTGGAACAAAAGAATAAGAGCTGGTTTAGGGGCTAACTGCTATGACTATGACAAGAACAAGGGAACCACTAGAGTCATTTGTTTGATTGGCCAACTGAACCTAAGATGACTGAGAACAAGGCAGGGGAACTACCCGATCAAAGAGTCTTCCTTCTGCGCCTTCCCTTAAGTGCCTTGAGTCGCTATCTATCTGAAGAACCTAGGTGCCCCCTACCTATTTATTGCAAAGTAACTGTCAGAGTCTTGTATGCTCTAAGTAGCTTATGTATGCTCCTAGCTCCCTTTCGGCTACAGAATGAGAGTTATAAGCAACTCAATGTACACACCGGACTACCGTCCTATATTACAGAGGAAATAGCAAGAAACAAGAGCTACAGGAAGTTTATTTACTTAGTGTTATACGCTAAGGAACGACGAGCTACTTGGCTGCTTTCCGTAACGGCCCATCAATAGCTACTATAACAACAGGAACAGGAGCAACTTGAGCTTCTTAGCTCTTTAGCTCCTTCTACCATCGACTACTAAACAGATTCTTTCTCGATACGATACACTCTGAATACTATACAATAGAGATGCTACCGTATCGAATGCAGAGATTCGATTCTATTACTCAAGTGTTACTGCGAGAGTATATAGTAAAGTAGCTATACATGCTTATCTACCTATATAGTTTCTAGCAAGTATATGCTTCTAAAACTATATATTATTATTAGCAACTCTTGCTAAGTACTTTTATATATAGTAAACAAGAATACCCAAGATAACTACCGCCATATAACCCGAGTCTGTAACAACTGCAGTAACCCTATTATATATAGTAAACAAGAATCCGAAAGAGAGGTTGTTTACTTGCTACTCTATATGGCTTGTTTATAAGCTACTTAGCAAGACTAGCTAATATACTGTATAGAGAGTTAGCATACAAGACTATAGGCTACTGTGTGATTAAGCAAGATTGACCGCCCTTTCAGCAGTGTCTACTGCCTTGCTACTGACACATTGCACGAGGTGGCTAACCCGCGGAATAGCTTTTGGGTCGGCATAATCTAAAGAACCCCAATGCTGATTCCGAGACTTATCCTACCTACTCAAGCGGCAATCAATACACATTCAGTGATTTCGAACATCACTTACGACATTTCGAATTCAGGGTTTGGGGGTTCAAGCTATATATTCATTGATATTGAGGAAGTAGAGGCAGATAAAATATGTGCCATCAACTTGACTACATGGAACTATCAATATAGCGTTCAAAGGAATCCTTTCTATCCTGTGAGCTCGAACCGGTAGTTCAAGCCCTGCTCTTTCCCAGTCTCCCTTTTCTATTATACACTGCCCGCTTTCTTCTCCTGATCCTCCACCAGCTTCGCCCCCAGCCTTCCAACGGGAAAGACTTCAGTCCATTTCCGTGCTGTGCTTCCTGTTCCCGCGGCAGACGTATGCTCGGTTGAAGCTGGATTTATAAAGGGACAAAGGATCAGCAGCGGTGCATATATGATATTTATAGGTATAAGTGGGGTACCTAAGACAGATGCGCCTTGATCTGAACAATGAAATTCATTGCATACAACGAAGTAAGGGGGTGCCAACTTACACAATGAGACTACATGTTTGGCTCCCTTCACCTTTATAAATTAGAATAGTAAATCCTAAAAGATAGCGATTGAAAAAGATGGATGCTAGTTCTTTCCTGGAAGCGTGACCTATTCTGACGAGAAAGAGCCTTTGTTGCGGATCTGTTCCAATGCATTCTTTTCGATCTTGTACCCTAGGTTTAGGCTTTAATGTAGCGCGTAACACCTATGGAGTCCTATTCTTGCGATATAATGCTCTATTTTAGCCGATTTGGTAAAAGACTTTTTAGATTCATCAATTGCACTCCTGTGAGATGAGAACTTGTCAAATTCTATGTGTAGTTCTATGTGGCAATCTGGTTAAACTTTCGTACTCTATGCCTACTACTTGTAAGGGAACATAGCAGACCTAGACTCGTCTGTACGGATCCTCTTCTTCTAGGAGGAGTGGTGATTGAACCATTTCTTCGCGCTACCTTGGCTAAGATTTGATATTTGCTTTTGTCTCTCCCATTTCTGTGACCAAAGACTTATTCGACTAGACGGGGAAGGTCTGTCCCTTCTGTTGAGAACGAGGGTTGTGTCACTTATCAGTAGATATCTTCAAACCAGTCGATAGAGGAACCGACTGGTTTGAAATGGTTTCCTATTTGGACTGCTTCATCAATCCCCTATCGTTATGTGCGGGGTGATAAATTACCGTTCCACGTTCCATAGGATGATCTGGGACTTCTTCTCGGTCGCCTTATGGGATAAACGAAGCAGACCAAAATACCAAAACCGGTCCAACTGGTCAAGAAAGCAACCGTCCATTTGCCCTCATTTCACAGGTTGAGCGAAGCTTAGGACAGCATTCAGCTTTCATATGCATTTCTTACATCTTCGTCCAGTCACCTTGGCAGACGAATGATCCAGATAAGGTATCAATTTGAGCACATCAGCCTTTACTTTATCCTAGACCAACCTTCTGGTCTGAATCATAGAATTCTGATGACCAGGCCACTTGTCGAACTCATGGTTAGGGTTCCCGTCCCATCGACCTAACTCAGTGAGTCATGGTACCCAACCTACCTAACTCATCTATTCTAGGAGCATGGTACCCATCTCTCACCTACTTATCTACCCTAGCTCCAATTCAGGTCATATCTTAATTACTGGTTGAGAGGCCTCCACTCACCTATGATTGAAGGTGCTCGACCAACCTACCTAAGCAGCGATTCAAGCCTCCCTACGCTCCACCTCCTAGTGATGCCCCCCGGCCTACCTTTAGCAGTGATTCTCAGTCTTTCCTAGGACAGTAGCTCTACGGGCCTTCTCCTCTAGAACCAGTCAAAAGCTAGTGACTATAGAACCAGTAGCAAGCCAGTAAGCAAGTAGAAAGCCGGTAAATAAATAATTACTTTTAATAAGAATACTTAGTTGAGGGATGATTCTCCATTAATATTTTCTTTTGGTTAGGTGATTCCACCAGCTTTTTCCTTTCCAGATCGAGATCCATATTTGGGTTTTCGAAAGCGAGATCCTGTTCGAGATCGATAGCTTGCCTATATTAATAAGGAAACACCAGCATCAGCAGTAGTATATCCAGCAGCATCAGTCGGTTAAGCAGTAGATTAAGCAAGTGATTTAGTTGTTTATGGGTCAGTTGATTCTGGTGATGCACCTGTAGTTATTGAAGGAGTTGACTGAGCAAAGGCATCAGAGTAAGCGTCAGTGGATTTTCTGTCATTTCCACTTGGACCTTCGCTAGCTAAGCTACACACCAAGGGATATAGGAACGGAGCTTATTCCAGATCGTGAAGAGCCAGACCCTACGCTAGCAGCATATCCAGCACCCGAACCATAAATAGCAAGAGCGAAGGCAAAGCCAGATGCAGATCCTACAAGGGCAGGTGCAGATCCTACAAGGACAGGTACACCAGTCGATTAAGCTGTTGACTAAGCGGTTGATCTCGATCCAGCAAATGATTATTCTGATGATCCACTTTCAGAGCCATAGCCAGCATAAGCAGCATCAGAGCCAGACCTATGACTAGTAGATCCATCACCAGTAGCAGGAAAGGCAGGAGCAAGAGCAAGGAAAGCATATGAGCTAGTTCTTTATCCAGCAGCAGTAGAGGCAGCAAGAGCGAAGGCGAGGAAGACAGCTATACTACTACGGCTATCTAGCCCGAAGCCACCAAAGCCAAGCCATCGATGACCTTGATGCTGCGTATCGCACGCTTGTTCTATTTCTTTATATAGGTTACAACGCTCTAATTAACTGACAAAGCGTCCGTTCGCGGAGGTTGTTGTACTTTTCGTAGTTGCTTGTAGTTTTCAGATTTTTTAAGTGTTCAGTGTCACTTAGTACAAGATCGAAAAGAATGCATTGGGACGAAGTCAACGGTGGCATTATAACTCACGAGTAGCTCTATCTTCTTCTAGCTCTTTCAGCCGGGACCTATGCATGTGCTGTTTCGGATGTGAGGTTACATAGTATCTCGACTTATAAGGAGAGGCTAAGGTGCAAAAAAGAAAAGAAAAGAAAGCTAGTGAGTATATCTTTCTACGGTATACGAACGATAGAAGCTTATCTACTCTTCTTCATATATTTATCTAGAAGACCGTAGGTGCATAAGATAAGTGTTAGAAGTGAGGCTTCGCCGATTGAGAACAATAGGCTTCGCCGATTGAGAACACCTAAGAAAGAAAAAGAGAAGCCACTTCTTCAACAACCTATAGCACTTATGATAACAATTCTTCAAGTGATGGTACCATTGATGATTCCATTGATTTAGAGACTAGCAGCGAGAATAGCTCATGTAGAGGCAGCGATGGGAGTGATACTTCTGAGAACCATGCGAACAACAATTCTAATTCGCCTACTACGCCTACGGATGGCTCTTCAACAACCATTTCTGATTCTACGGAAAGCAACCACAAGAATGATACAGAAAGCCTAAATGAAACATCTGGTGGCAGAAATGATGCTGTAAGAACCTCGCTTGATCAGAGTGATGATAGCTCAGGCTACGGCAGTGATAATGGCAACGGCTATGATAATAGCTCTGGTAACGGCAAGGTAGGGTCCAACGCTGGTATAGATGATAGCGGCTACGGCAGTGACTCTGAAACTAATCCACCTACCAGCTCTTCAACCAGCTCTTCAACAACTTCTACTAATGCACCTTATAGCACTTCTTATGATAGCTGCTCTAGCGGCAACAAAGAGACAGAAGCAAGCACTTCTTATGATGATTCTTATAGCTATGATGGCAGCGATAGCACTTCTTCGCCTACCAGCTCTTCAACTAGCTCTAGCTCTGGCAATGATAGCTCTGGTGGCAACAACTATGATAAGACTACAACTGATAGCACTTCAACTAGTACAGATGACAAGACTACTTCTTCAACTAGCTCTAGCCCTGTCTACGGCAGTGATAATGAAAGCAATGATAATAGCAATAGCTCTGGTAGTGATTCAGACAACAATAACAATAGCACTTCTTATAATAGCTACTCTGGCAATGATAGCTCTAACCATTCTTCAACTAGCTCTGGTGACAATGATAGCTGCTCTAGCAACAACTATGATACAGCAGATACAACTTCTACCTCTGCGCGGGACTACTATGATACAGAACGTGTGCAAAGAGAACGGGATACAACTTCTACTAATGCACCTTATAGCACTTCTTCTGATAGCTATGATGGCAACAACTATGATACAAAGACTTCTTATGATGCACCTTATAGCACTTCTTCGCCTACCTCTAGCTCTGGCACCAAGACTACTTCTTCAACTAGCTCTAACCGCTACTCTGGCTGCTCTAGCTCTGGTAGTGATTCAGACTCTGGCAGTGACAATAAGAATGAAATCATACCTCCTATAGATGATAAAGAAGATGAGTCTACTAACACTTCTGATAACCATTCTTCAACTAGCAGTGGATGGGATAAACTTGTAAAAGAACAACGAAGAAAAAAAGAACAACGAAGAGAAAGAGAACAAAGAGAAAGAGAAGCCACTGATTCAACTAGCACTTGTGAGCCTACTTCTACCTATGCGCCTACTGCAAGTGATTACACTACAGCGCGAAACGTAGATGATTATTCTCAACATGACACCTACGGAGAAAATGAATTGATTGAACACTATGTTATTAGAATGGAGAACAAAGATAGAGTGAAAGATATCTGGGATCGCAAAGCAAAAGCAGAAGAAATGCTAAGCAAACTCAATTCAAACGATGTAGTAAACCCTAGAATAATCAATTCTTGGAAATCTGACATCAGATGTGTAAACCGGGCCTATGCTATCTTCAAGACCCGGAAGGACATCAGGGAAGGTAAGACAACAGTAGAAGATATTACACTATCCAACTGGTATGCTGGGGATTATTCTGCGGATATTCCTTATCCCTATGATCCAGACGTTAAGATACTTCTTGACAAATTCAAGGATAAAGAAAAAGCACAACACGTATGGGTATGGAAAGAGAAAACCCATATGGAGCTAAAAAGAGAAGCTGAGAAGGGATATAATGCTGACCAACGACTTTTGATGTTGTACAAATATCGTATAGCATGTGTTAAGGTCGCTTACTCTAAATACACGGAAAGTCAACAAATGGTTGAAGACGCATCGATAGCTGACTTCCTACCTTCTTATGATAGCTATGATTATGAGAGCAATGGCTGCTACTATGATAGCTATGATTATGAGAGCAATGGCAGCTACTATGATAGCACTTCTTCGCCTACTTCAAATTCTTATGATTCTTCTACTAATACCATTGATAGAAGTGCGCGAGAGCGGGATACAAATGATTATATAAGAGATAAGAGAAGAGATAGAACTTCTACTAATGCACCTTATAGCACTTCTTATGATAGCTGCTCTAGCGGCAACAAAGACGAGGTAAACGAAGCAATACCGCTGGCCAACCGCACTTATGATAACAATTCTGGTACCGAGAATAGCTCATGTAGAGGCAGCGATAGGAGTGAGAACCATGCGAACAACAATTCTAATTCGCCTACTCCCGGGCTGGTCGAGCATCTTGAAGAACCTACGAAGCGAAGCGATGGAAATGATTCTACTGTTCGTTCAGATTCTTCAACTAGCAGTGGATGGGATGCACTTGTCAAAAAAATGAAAAGATAGAAGAAGGTAAAAGGTTGCCTTGAAGTAAAGTGGGTAAAGTAGTAGTTCAGTTGGTTTAGTGCTATTGCAGGGATTTGAAGTTTTGAACTGAAACTGGAGTCAAAGTTCAGTCTTTGATAGGGGATTTTTAGGAATATAGCAAGTAAGCAGGGATAGGAATGACTAGCTAGCTTATTTGTCTCAGTGCTCTCTCGACACTGATGGCTTTTTCTGGGAGGCTTACTCTAGGGAAGAAGAGAGGTGGGAGCAAGCGGAGCGAAAGCAAAGCAAGCCCTAGTGGTGGGTTGTCTTGAGCTGCTTCAACTCAAAGGGATGAAGATTGAATGGGTGAATTTCTCTAGCGGTTTCCTTCTTTCCATTTTGTGGACTTTATTGTTTAGGCGGAATTACGCTTACTTGTTTTTTAGTTACGGCCAAGTTTACGACGAGTATACTTGAACCCTTGTATAGGTAGTACCCCTCTTCCTATCATCAGTGGGAACTTTGCTTCCTTCTGATCCTCGGAGAGCCTAAAGGGGAAAAAAGTCAAGATAAGCCACACATGTTTCAGCTAAACTGAGTTTTTCATCCAATTGTAAGTGGAACTCTTGGATATCGAATCCGGAAAGATTGCCTCAGTTCGGATCGAAATTGCATTGTACATCTTATGGGCAATAGTAAGATAGTGAGATCCTGGGTCGCAATCAGGCAATTCGTTAAAGATATTCTTGACCTTTGCTTTCACATCCCTGAACTTCATCATTCTACTCTTGTCCACCATCGCCTTGCAATCTGATCCCTTGAGTCTCGGTTTCTTTGCCCTGGGAATGTCAGCCAACTCGATCTCGAAAGTCTTCCATTTAACTGATCCTAAGTGACGAAGAAAGAACAAACTTTTTTTCTCGGTCAGTCGAGGGAACAACCACAACGTTACGCCACAAAAGAAAACTCTACGGGGCCCTTCCGAATGACCTATAATATAGTTTACTACACTAGCCAAGAAAGAGTGCAGTAGACTCTATTTGCCCGTGGAGAAAGAATCCAAAAATAGAAAGGTATTGCTTATAATAATTGCTCGTTCATAAATCCACTCGACCACTTGTTAGTCTTGCTACACTACACGACACGAGTCTAGGGTAAAGTTGAAGCAGACATGGTCAAGTGAAGTCGACTTCACAGGCGATCCAACATACCATATTGAAATATGAAAGAAGAGAAGGTCTCGCCCAGGTGGCTCCCGCAAGGTAACGACTTCAAGCTCAAACAAAGAACGCTCTTCTCCAAGGCATGAGTAAAAGAAAATAATGTTGTATATAATGCAAGACCCGTCGATAAGCTAAGGCTACGACATGAAGGAAGGCCAGAAGAACTACAGAACCACGCCCACCAGAGCTAAAGGAGACCGGAGGGAGTTGCAGGAGGAAACCGAAAGATAGGTAATCCATATGGTGAAGCATGAGAAAGAGGGATTGCTTCAAACCGGAAGAAATCGAGTCCACCCACACTTGAGTGAGCTATCAGGCTCCACACATTCGTCGGCCAACCACTTCGTTCGGAAAATAAAGAAAAAGGCGAACATTCTCTGGCGCAAATACTGTTACTAAAAGAAAAGAGGGCATAGCTTCTTTTTCTCCTCATAAAGACTAGGAGGAACTACAACAGGCAAGAGCAACACAAGCTCCTAGCTCATTAAAACAGCAGGAACTCCTAGCCACTCTCGTCTTGATCCTTTATGAGAGATCCGAGTTCCAGTTTCTGGTGAATCAAATTGCGTAGATATAAGTGAAGTTGAATCAAATCTATGAGCTAATCTGAGCAAGGAGAATACCGAGAAAGGAGATGCAAAAGTAGCCCTTCTCTGATGATCCTTTATGACAGATATGAGTTGAAATACGATAAGGAGCTGGTTTCATCTTGCCACTATTCTAGAAAGAGAGAATCTGAGAGGTGTTCAGTAACAAAGGTCAACGAAGGAAGCCAGTCTATGGAAGTCAACTGCTCTTGCAAGGGAGCTATTTGCGGCTTCTTATCCTCAGAAAGATGGGACTCCTTATATAGCTTCTATTGTCACCGGAAAACCGTAAGTGAAGTTGCACGGGTTTTTCGAACAATTATCCCTCCAACTATGGAGTAAAGAGAATGATATATAAGCATTGAAAGGAGACCAAAACTTGTCTCTTTTGCGCGTGCCCGGATCGAATTTCCTAATCCGCCTTACACCTGAGACTTGAGATGGAACTTGCTATCCTCGCGATGACAATATCAAATGACATATAATAAAGAAGAATTCATCAAATCTACGAGCCAATCTGAGCTCGAACAGGAGTGAGGAAAGGCCCGATCAAGGATACGAAAACTTGTTTCTGTCGCCATGCTTAACACAGGCAACTTCTATTGTTTTCAGTCACGAAGGAATCCTTTCCATTGCAAAACAGCTCTTTTCTGTACTAGAAATAGAGGGATGTAGCGCAGCTTGGTAGCGCCCTTGTTTTGGGTAAAAAATTTCACGGGTTCCAATCCTGTCGTCTCTAAGCTTTCTAAGCTTCTCTTTTGAGCATAAAGAAGTGATTCCGGAGGAATGATAGGAGTGCGGTCATGTAGTGAGCCCCAAGGGTCAGCCCTTGGAGAAGAAGGACGGAATTGCCGGGCGAAACTAGACTTATTTATCTCCTATGGATTCTCCGAATCACCAAAAGGATGCAACGAAGAGGGGCAGGGGAGCTAAAGCATTTTATTCTGCAGGGGAGGAAACATTTAAGAGTTGTATAGTTTCTAGCAGGAATACACGCTAAGTAGCCGATATAGTATAGTAGCTATAATACTGTATAGCAAGACTCAAAAGAAGTTCACTCTCAAGCGTGTGTACGGCTAGAAACTCGATCCTATCCTACCTAGTCGAGCCTCTTACGATCCTAGGTTGTTTACATGCTTAGTGTTTTACGCGAAGGGAAGAGAGGCTGTAGCTGTTCCTATTTGTAGCTAATGCGCCGGTGTTCCTGTAGCCGGAGAAAGGTAACGATGTCCCGTTTTAGTAACAGGCTTTACGGACAAGACAGGAGGAGAAAGCTCATCCTTGCCGATTGTAGTTTATGGCCTTCCTGGTAAGAACCTTCTCAAGTAGAGAAAGATAATAGAATTTTTTTCTAAGAAAGATGCTAAGGCCAATATTCCTGACGTTAAGAATTTCCTCTTATGCTTCGCCAGCACCCAATAAGGACCACAAAGTGCATTACTAATGACCACTGGAGAAGATCCCTTGCCTCTGCTCCTTGATAGAGCCGCTCAAGGAGTTGCTTCTTTTATCGCTTTAGAAAGTGGCTTCGGAAAATGTGGTTTCGGGACCGGGAGAAAAGGAATCTCTTGGGGGAATGCGTCTTTTTTTTTTCGGATAGGTTCTCCGGAGCAGACTTAGGGGACTAACCTGGGATAATAGCCCTTTTCTTCGTATAAGGCTGAATCAAGACTCGTGTTCACATACGTAATTCCTTTAGTTGAAAGGACACCCAACCTTGAAAGCCCTACCTCGCACCGGTCGGAACCTCTATTAGTAAGCTTAGCCGACCAAAGCTCAGTCTCCGCGGGGGAAGGTGGCTTACTTTTTAGATCCCCCCAAGACAGAAGATAAGGTTATGGCATAATTATGTGCAAAACCCAGTGGTAGAACACCTTGTGTCAGGAACAAGAAATCTGCATCTTTTCAATATTATTTATTAATTATAGGGGCCCCTCCTCCTTAGGAGTCGCAATGTCAATTCCCTTGATCAACGGCCATATTTTTAGCACACTGGACTTACCGCGGCCTTATGCCTCCGAAAAGGTACTTTACTATTATATTATATAGTATAATAGTTCGCCAGCAAGGCATTTTCCGAAGCAGGCAGGGCTCTCTCGGAGTTGTTTTCCTTTCATTCACCCTCACCCTGTCATTAGCTATCCTAAGCCTTTCTTTCGTCCTGCTAGCTATCTAGTGGGAGAAGCCCATACTGTTGGAGTGCTAGGCTAAGCCCTTTCCCTAAAGAGTACTTTCATATGTAACCTGGCTAAGAAAACGCGTGGAGACCAACATTCCAAAAAAGGGAGGCGAACATGAAGAAAGCTAGATTGACCTTCGGAAGAAAGCATTTCGAGTCGAGCCTGAAGAAACCGTCAAGAGATCCTGACTTTGCCAAGAGAGTTCATGGCAAAAACCAATCAGAATGAATCTTTGGAAAGGGATGTGGTAGATACTCAGTAAGCTTGCCATGAGGTAGTGATGCCAAAAGTGCCTCGAGGAGGTTACCTGAAGAAGGTTCTTCTCATTATCACTGACAGGGAAATAAAATGATTTGCAAAGGCTGGACTATTCGTTGAAGATAAAAGTACATCAAACCCATATGAAGTTTTGCCGTGAGTGACTTCGTGAACAGCCGCTTCATATCATAAAGAGTGTAAATTTCCTTTGCCCGGCTCGCACAAATCGAAGTAGCGAGCATGAGAAAAAAGATTTGCAGCTAAGCTAAGGCCAGAGCCAACCTCAGCGAAAGAGTTTTAAGTCATTTTTCCTATTTGATAAGGTTCTTACCAGGGTTAGCAGCCTTCTCGGCCCCTCTTATGGAATTGCTAAAGAAAAAGGTGACAAAACAAATAGGAAGAGGCCCATCGACAAGCCTTTGCGAAAATAAAGGAGACCTTAGCGAACGCCCCAGTGATGATGCTCCAATAGCAGGAAAAACAAACAATATAGATAGCCAATGCTAATAGGGGAATGCCCCTTAGATTAGTTAGAACTGGGAAAAGTAGTTCTGGCCAAGTCTTTATACCGGCTCCTTATTCAAGAAAGTCCCCACTCGCTGATCTCTACGGATCTATTGACGGAGGGGATAACAAAAACGTAAAGGGGCTTGGCTTGGTTCACCCTCTCTGGTACATCCTAGGACATTAGAGTGAGATGTCGGCCGTTCCCGTTCCACTCGCGAGAAAAGAATCTTTACCCACCATGGACTGGGGGAAAGAAGAGTGGGTTAGTGGGCTTCTTTCACCAGTTTTCTTTGAGCGTTTTGAATTCAATAAATAAGCTCGGGGGCCCCTCTCTGATAAGGAAGGAAAGCTAAATGCAAAGAAAAAGAGAAATAAAAAAGTAGTACAAATCACATAGCGGAGGTTCAGATTCATCATTAGAAATGGAAGACGAAACAACTTAACCCTTAAAGCGCTCTTACCCGAGGAGACTGACTTCACTAGATGTCTGAACACTCATTACTGACGGAATACGCCTAAGACGAAGAAGTCAACTACGACATGGATGACATGAACTCTTCTTTTTCTATACAATAATACCAATAATTAAAAGCACGTGATGAGTAAAGTATGAAGTTCGCCCTACCAATCATCAGAATTGGGAATGCTATTGGCTCGGGCTTGTTAGCGAAGAGTGAACCTTGGTTAGAAGACCTCGTTCATGGCGCTATCAAAGAGAAGCCTTCCTACATTTCGAGGAGCAGTTTCGAAGACAAAGTAAAACTTCCCTTGCTCTAAATGATCCTAAGGCTTGCTTGGCATAGTCCGATTTGGTCCCTTAGTGGTAGAACCTGGTGAACCGGACTTTGATAATAAGGCATTCGATGCTCTAGACTTTGCTATAGTTGACTTTACTCCTGGCGCAGCTCCTTTCCCTCTGCTTTGGTGAAGCCGTGCATGAACTTTTGTGCCAGTGCTCCTGGTCTAGCCGCTATACGTATAACAGCCAATACACGGTATCCAACTACCCGCTCTTCCGGGTCCTTTGATTGCTTGGCCGGGAGATAATAATTTCAATGAAGCCTAATGAAAAGAAAAGATTAGTATTGAAGGATTGGTCAAGGCCGATTGCTTGCAAATTCTAATTCACCGAGATATAGGACACTAGGGCTTTCTTCAACTCGATCCGCATGGTTTGAACAAAAGAAGGGAAAACAGCAAGCTGAACCACACAAAGACCACCGGCAATGGCACCTTACAGGATGGCTGTTTTGTGTAGGCGTGACAGAATTGACCGACCAAGCAACAGAACGTTGTACGCTAGTGGGTGGGCACGGTTTGAGGTAGAAAGCTGAACATATCCTTAATGGATTAGCGGGGGGCGCTGGGACTCGTTCGAGGTCTCTCATAAGAGCCGTAGTTCTTCTTACCATTGCTGCTTTTTCACGCTATATACTTGCAGAAGACGAACTTTCTGCTGCTGTTAAGCCTTTCCTACCAGGCGCAGGCGGAAGTAGTCAACTCGTAGGTGACGGATTCAATCCACCTCCGGGCCCTTCGGGCTCCTCACAGACCCCACTTTCTTCGGAGCAGCGGGGATAGACATATTAGACCGAGATCTACTCCCGTCGTCTCCAGGCGATCCCAGAGCATTGCCCGAAATATTTGATTTCTTTGATGGTGAAGAAGTAGAGCAACCGACAGCCCCGGAACTCGCTCCTTCACTTTCACTTCCCCGCTGTCCTTGCTTGGCTAGCTTGCTTCGAAAGCTGTCATGTAAGATTACAAAGAGGACTGCTACCGTAACTGCTAACAAGGGGAAGAAAGAAAGCTCCTAGCTAGAGAGTGATGCTCCTAGCGTATGCCGGTAAGAATTCAATCTTTGGAAAAATGAAAGTCGTTGCCAGAGGAAGCCTCTTAGTAGCTAAGGTGAAGCCTTATTTCGTGTGGTTTACGACTTTCAAATTAAAAGCGCTTTCTTTCTTTCTTCATCTGCCCCATCTATTTACTTAGCTGACAATCGTATAGAGCGTGATACCTGCCCTCAAAAATGGGATTTAGGAAGCAGACTCCTCGCCCTATAATAAAAGAGCTCTATGTAGCGCTTTAGCTTTTGCGCTTTACAAAGAAAAAGAAGGAGCTAAGCAAGGGCGGTTATGCTTCCAATCTGCTAAGAGCATGTCCTCTTCTGAAAAGGTGATGGCTGTGGTTGGCTTTGCTCCTTGCCTACAAAGCGGAGCGAGTTCAGTCGTCTTCCACTAAAAACGAGGCGCTAAGAAAGAAGAAGTCCAGGCTTTAGCGTTGAAGAAGCTGGCTCGAGATACCTTACCTGCCAGCGAGCTTGGGTGGATTGCTTTTCATAGCTATGTCGCTAAAGCCCTTGCGATTCGACTTTCCGGAGAGAATGCGTTGGTATATAATCTAGCAGCAATCCTTCCCGCTAGGCGAGATCTTTGAGCATTGCTAGGCTACTCTTAATAAGTCATTTCGTCAGTCAGCAGTTCAGCCCGAGGGCAGGCAACTCACTAACTACAGCTTCTATCTCCTCTAGGTCCCATTAGACTGATCCTTAGTCCTTCTCCCCCGCAACCAAGCCTTAAGGCTTTCCTTATGAGATGGGATGCTTGCTCACTAATCGATTGCTTCTCTCGAGATGCGAAGAATAGCGTAAATAAAGACTATCTTGGTCCTTTCGAAGCAGATATTCGTACGCCATCGGGTTATTTGAGGATGGCATTGGTTTCGGCTTGACTGCTTTCCTTGGTTTCCTTTTGGTTAGAAAGGCTCAAAGCGCCTTAGGCTAGCAAGGGAAATGGATTTAGGAAAGAAGGATCCCACGTCCCATACGAAAGAAAGACCAGGCGATAAAGAATAAAGAAGGCTATGGGGAAAGATCCCAGACCTGGCTCGCTCCAGGCAGATTCAATTCTTTCTCCCCCAGACCCGGCATAAGAGAAGGGCTTTAGCGAAGAAAGAGATGCGGATGAAAGTGATCTAAAGTAAGTAGCCCTTACTTCTGATCCTAGTGGCTATGGCTCAGGAGCGGGATAACAAAAAGTAAGGATTCGACTAGCTTTCTCACATAGTTCAGGTTGAATCCGCTACGCACCTTTGGTTCGGTGGTATCCTGTATATAGGAGCAAGGCAGATTAAAGGAAGGAATTGATAAAGCGTCAGTTAGTTGAAATGTCAGATCTTTCACTCACCTCACCACACTTCACTTCGACTCAAGAGGACCGGGCGCTTACTTGTATCTTCGGGATACGAGTTGCCGGTCTAAGAAGAACTGGAAGAAAAAAAAGTAGGTATGTTTGGTATGGATCAATTAGTTGCGGATTTCGTATTCAAAATGAGTTTGGCTTTGCCTGTAGCTATTCTGGTGGCGGTTAGCGCCGGTCAAATGCTCCCTACTCTAACTAGTCTCAATATGGAACGTAAAATAACTAAGTTAGCTTCAGATGTGATGAAAGAAAAAATAGTTGTGAAAAACTCGCGATTGTATATGAAGTATATAGGGACATTAGCCCTACGGGAGGTGGTAACTTACCAGCAGCAGTTAATTTCCGAGAAGTAGCCGAACGAGTTCTGTTTAGCGTAGACAACGTTCACTGGCTAAACAATTTCTCTATGGATCTTGTGAATCATGGAACGGAGAGTGAATGCTTTGTCCAAGTTATACAATTTCTCGGAGGGCAGTCTTTCTTTTGTTTGATGAGTGTTAAGTGAGTGAAAGATAGCTTTATGACGAGAGGGTGTGTACCTCGACTTAGCAATCGAGCAACTTCGTTAACGTGGTTGTTAACATAATCGGTAGGTACGGCCGCTACCACAAAAATGGGTGTTTTGTCCATCGGGGATAAGACACAAATAGAAGTCAACACATAGGATTCATTTCTATTTGACCCGCTACGGTCGTGACAGGTTGACCATTGTCGTCAACTAGGGAGACTTCAGTCAGCTCCCCGCCAATGAAATGAAAGCAATGAAAGCTGGTGACTTCTGTTCCAACCGAACTGGGAACAGGCAGGGTGCACCCATTGGACGCTAGAGCCAAATGTTCTACACACAGAAGGACTGATTGTAAGTTAAACAAAAAGAAAAGGAGAATGACTTATTTCTATTTTCTCTTGAGATCGAGTCTTTTTTTAGCGGTATTTTCGTTAAGACGTTTTCTAGGACCAGAAGGAACTGCTATAATGACAACTGGCAAAAATCTCATTATTTTTGGAGTACTTATTTTACTATTAATCCTTCTGTTTCGTCGGATTAAGAGTAAAATTAAGTACGGCTTCCTAAAGGTTGTTTTCTATCTCTCTCTTCTATTTCTTATTTTCGTGTATGGAAGTCTCGTTAGATGCTATTTGCTTTCTCATTTAGGTATTTATTTCTCAGATATTTTAACTTGTTTCATTTTCTGTGTTTCAGATTCGAGCTTATCTACCAGCAACGACGACACCTCTAGTTCCACGACTCACATAGTTTCAGATTCGCCTCATTCGCTTATTATTCCCGAAAATCCCCAACCGGGGGGGAACCTCTTGTCTCTTTTTGGGACGCAAGACCCAGACCGAGAAATAGAATTGTATACCCGGGTCCGCCTACTCGAAAGCCGATTAATCGAACGGGTACCTCCTCAACTTAACTTCGGTGAATACGAAAACTTGGTTAGAGACAACCTCAACCAAGCAAGAAACATCCTGCACTATCAAAGCGCTCTTTCTCATGAGCTGTTCGACATTACGATACTTGAATTAAAAGCGAATTTGCAAGATAAACTTTTCGATCTCTTGATGACTGAACCCAATGAACGCCTCCTCCTCATTTTTAGAGAATCTCCTTTTCAGGAAAGGGCAATACGGCCCGAGGCTTTAGAATTTATTGAGGGGAGACTCTACTTGTTAAATCTCGGGAATCCCCATCCTCATGCCTATCCAGAGAAAGTGATCTTACAAAACACGTTGGAGCAATGGCTCAATAATCTTATACAATTTAACAAAAATGCTATTGTGTATACCGAATTTCTATCACATTTTCGTGGCGTGTAAAATTGAAAGATAATGTTTCGGAGCTGCTGTTGGTATTGGAAGCGTTTTCAGTTCTTTGATTCATTCCGTGGCGCGAAATCCATCTTTGGCGAAACAATTATTTGGTTGTTAATGGCAACAAAATAAAAAACATCGAGAAAGGTCTACTTGCTTGCCAAAGAAGCTTCGGTTTTTCATTTCATTATAGATTGATAGAACTACATAGGGTCTGAGACTCACTTCCTTGAAAAGAGGTAGACGAGTTATGTAGGCTGTGACCGTTCAATAAATGTAGCGGAAGCTCGACTCAAATAAGGTAAACGAGGAAATAATTTCAGAAAGAAAGCAACTCATCCCTCACAACCTTCACCAGTCTTTGGCCTAAACCTCGAAATATGCTCAATTACAGCTGCTGAATTATGGTCGGAAGAAGCCTAAGAACTTCCAGAAAGGGAAATAATAGGTGTTTTTTATCCTTACACTATTTTCTAAAGGAGACCAGTAAAGCATCAACTACATCGAAGACCTCCCTTAACTTCAAAAAAAGATAAAGCCTACGGCTTAAAGACACTTTCGGGAATGGGAAGGTGATTCTACATATAGTAGAAAATGATAGAGAAACTTTAAAAGAAAGAAGAGAAAGAACCGGGAGTTGGCGCCTACATAACTGCTTGCTTGCTTACCAAGCCATCCTGGCAAGCTCCTCCAGTTCGCTTATTATTCTTGACTTGACTTATTATTATAAAAACTACTCACTATCCAAATGAAAGACGATCGATTATCTACCCAAGAAGATAGAGAGTCCCACATACGAGAAAAGGTCACAAATAGAGTTGAACCAAG